TGCTTTTGGTATCTAACCTAGGTAAATTTCTGATACTGGTTTAAATTCTGGTCTTCTCGATTCAACTAGGATCTTTTCAATACGTGAATAAAGATAAAGAAAAGGAAGTTTTCCAATCATTCACTCAAATCCATTGTCGAACCGAATGCCACTGAGTGGAATATGGAGGTACTTATGGCAGAACGGGCCAATCTAGTCTTTCACAATAACGTGATAGGTGGAACTGCCATTAAACGACTTATTAGCAGATTAATAGATCATTTCGGAATGGCATATACATCACACATCCTGGATCAAGTAAAGACTCTAGGGTTCCGTCAAGCTACTGCTACATCTATTTCATTAGGAATTGATGATCTTTTAACAATACCTTCTAAAGGATGGCTAGTCCAAGATGCTGAACAACAAAGTTTGATTTTAGAAAAACATAACCATTATGGGAATGTCCATGCGGTAGAAAAATTACGCCAATCCATTGAAATATGGTATGCTACAAGCGAATATTTGCGACAAGAAATGAATCCTAATTTTAGGATGACTGACCCTCTAAATCCAGTCCATATAATGTCTTTTTCAGGAGCTCGAGGAAATGCATCTCAAGTGCACCAATTAGTAGGAATGAGGGGATTAATGTCAGATCCACAAGGACAAATGATTGAGTTACCTATTCAAAGCAATTTACGCGAAGGACTGTCTTTAACAGAATATATCATTTCTTGCTACGGAGCCCGCAAAGGGGTTGTCGATACTGCTGTACGAACATCAGATGCTGGATATCTTACACGTAGACTTGTTGAAGTGGTTCAACACATTGTTGTACGTCGAACAGATTGCGGTACCATTCGAGGGATTTCGGTGAATACCCGAAATGGAATGATGCCAGAAAGAATTTTGATACAAACATTAATTGGTCGTGTATTAGCAGACGATATATATATAGGTTCACGATGCATTGTCGTTCGAAATCAAGATATTGGAATTGGACTTCTCAATCGATTCATAACTTTTAAAACACAACCAATATTTATTCGAACCCCCTTTACCTGTAGGAATACGTCTTGGATCTGCCGATTGTGTTATGGCCGGAGTCCAATTCATGGGGACCTGGTAGAATTGGGAGAAGCTGTCGGTATTATAGCTGGTCAATCTATTGGAGAACCGGGCACTCAACTAACATTAAGAACTTTTCATACTGGTGGAGTATTCACAGGGGGTACTGCAGAATATGTGCGAGCCCCCTCGAATGGAAAAATAAAATTTAATGAGGATTTAGTTCACCCTACACGCACACGTCATGGATATCCTGCTTTTCTATGTAATATAGACTTGTATGTAACTATTGAAAGTGACGATATTATACATAACGTGATTATTCCACCAAAAAGTTTTCTATTAGTTCAAAATGATCAATATGTAAAATCAGAACAAGTGATTGCTGAGATCCGCGCGGGAACATCTACTTTTAATTTGAAAGAAAAGGTTCGAAAACATATTTATTCTGACTCCGAAGGGGAAATGCATTGGAGTACCGATGTATACCATGCATCCGAATTTATGTATAGTAATGTACATATCTTACCAAAAACAAGTCATTTATGGATATTATCAGGAAAGTCGTGCAGGTCTGATGCAATCCATTTTTTACTTCGCAAGGATCAAGATCAAATTCAAAGTAATTCTCTTTCTACCACAAAAACAAATATTTCTAATCGTTCAGTAAGTAATGATGAAGTAAAAAATAAATTATTTAATTTCAATACTTTTGGTACAAAAGAAAGGAGGATTACCGATTATTCAATATTTAATCAAATCCTATGTATGGATCATCGTCATTTGATGTATCCTGCTATTTTTCACGATACTTTTTCTTTTTTGGCAAAAAGGCGAAGAAATAGATTTCTTATTCCATTTCCATTCCAATCGATTCAAGAACGAAAGAATGAACTAACGCCCCCTTCTGGTGTCTCGATTGAAATACCTATCAATGGTATTTTTCATAGAAATAGTATTTTTGCTTATTTCGATGATCCTCAATACAGAAGACAGAGTTCAGGAATTACTAAATATAGAACTATAGGAATTCAGTCCATTTTTCAAAAAGAAGATTTAATTGAATATCGAGGAATCAAAGAATTAAAGCCAAAATATCAAATCAAAGTAGATCGATTTTTTTTTATTCCCGAAGAAGTGCATATTTTACCCGAATCTTCTTCTATAATGGTACGAAATAATAGTCTCGTTGGAATAGGAACACCAATCACTTTAAATATAAGAAGTCGAGTAAGAGGATTGGTCCGATTGGAAAAGAAAAAAAAAAAAATGGAATTAAAAATATTTTCTGGAAATATCCATTTTCCCGGAGAGATGGATAAGATATCCCGACCCAGTGCCATCTTGATACCACCCAGAACGGTAAAAAAAAAAGGGAAGGAATCAAAAAAACTGAACAATTGGACCTATGTCCAATGGATCACAACTACCAAGAAAAAGTATTTTGTTTTGGTTAGACCTGTAATTCTATATGAAATACCAGACAGTATCAATTTTGTAAAACTTTTTCCCCAAGATCTGTTCCAGGAAAAGGATAATCTGGAACTTAAAGTTATCAATTATATTCTTTATGGAAACGGAAAATCCATTCGGGGAATTTCCGACACAAGGATTCAATTAGTTCGGACTTGTTTAGTCTTGAATTGGGCTCAAGACAAAAGAAGTTCTTCCATTGAAGAGGCCTTCGCTTCTTTTGTTGAAGTAAGTACAAATGGTTTGATTGAGTACTTCCTAAGAATTGACTTAGTGAAATCTCATACTTCATATATCCGAAAAAGGAATGACCCATCTGGTTTAGGATTGATCTCGGATCGGATCAATATCAATCCCTTTTTATCTATTAATTCCAAGACAAAAATTCAACAATCACTTAGCCAAAATCACGGAACTATTCGTATGTTGTTGAATAGAAATAAGGAATGCCGATCTTTGATAATTTTGTCATCATCTAATTGTTTTCAAATGAAACCTTTCAACAACGTAAAAGATCCTAATGGGATAAAGATAAAAAAGGATCCTATAATTGCAATTAAGAATTCGTTAGGCCCTGTAGGAATAGCCCTTCAAATTGCAAATTTTTATTCATTTTCTCGTTTAATAACTCACAATCAGATCTCAACAACTAAAAATTTGCAACTTGACAAATTAAAGGAAACCTTTCAAGTAATTAAATATTATTTAATGGACGAAAACGAAACAATTTTTAAACCCGATCTATACAGTAACATCGTTTTAAATCCATTCCATTTGAATTGGTACTTTCTCCATCATAATTTTTGTGAAAAAACTTTGACAATAATTAGTCTTGGACAATTTATTTGTGAAAATATATGTATAGCTCAAACGAAAAATGGACCACATTTAAAACTAAAATCGGGTCAAGTTCTAACTGTTCAAAAGGATTCTGTAATAATAAGATCGGCTAAGCCTTATTTGGCGACTCCAGGAGCAACCATTCATGGCCATTATGGAGAAATCCTTTATGAAGGAGATATATTAGTTACATTTATATATGAAAAATCGAGATCCGGTGATATAACACAAGGTCTTCCAAAAGTGGAACAGATATTAGAAATACGTTCGATTGATTCAATATCGATGAATCTAGAAAAAAGAATTGATGCTTGGAACGAATGTATAACAAGAATTCTCGGCATTCCCTGGGGATTCTTGATTGGTGCTGAGCTAACTATAGCGCAAAGTCGTATTTCTTTAGTTAATAAAATCCAAAAGGTTTATCGATCCCAGGGAGTACACATCCATAATCGACATATAGAAATTATTGTGCGTCAAATAACATCCAAAGTATTGGTTTCAGAAGATGGAATGTCTAATGTATTTTTACCTGGCGAACTTATTGGATTATTGCGAGCCGAACGAACGGGGCGTGCCTTGGAAGAAGCAGTTTGTTACCGAGCTTTATTATTGGGAATAACAAAAACATCTCTGAATACTCAAAGTTTCATATCCGAAGCGAGTTTTCAAGAAACTGCTAGAGTTTTAGCAAAAGCCGCTCTTCGGGGTCGTATCGATTGGTTGAAAGGTCTTAAAGAGAATGTTGTTTTAGGGGGAATGATCCCCGTTGGTACCGGGTTCAAAAGAATAATGCACCGTTCACGGTCAGGGCAACAGAACAAGATTACCTTGGAAAAAAAAAAGAATTTATTCGAAGTAGAAATTAGAAATCTTTTGTTCCATCACAGAAAATTATTTGATTTTTTTCATTTCAAAGAATTTATGTGATACATTCGAAATCTAGGATTTAATGCTTCCTACCTTTAAACCTTTAAAATTAAAAGCAGTCATTTGATTTCTTAATAAAGTAAGTATAATAAATATTAAATATAATAAATAGAAAAAAAATAAATAGAAAAAAAATGAATGGCTTGATTATGTATTAACAGACAATCTTCAATAAAAGAAAAGGTTCCATCGGAACAATTATTTATTTCTATTTCAGGATACCTGGTCTCTTTTTTTTTTCAATTAAAAAAAAAAATGTGGGGATAAATGACAAAAAGATATTGGAACATAACTTTTGAAGAGATGATGGAAGCAGGAGTTCATTTTGGCCACGATACCAGGAAATGGAATCCTCGAATGGCACCTTATATATCCACAAAGCATAAGGGTATTCATATTATAAATCTTACTCAAACTGCTCGTTTTTTATCAGAAGCTTGTGATTTGGTTTTTGATGCAGCAAGCAGAGGAAAACAATTCTTAATTGTTGGTACAAAAAAAAAAGCAGCAGATTTAGTAAAACGGGCTGCAATAAGAGCTCGATGTCATTATGTTAATAAAAAATGGCTCGGCGGTATGTTAACGAATTGGTATACTACAGAAACAAGACTTCGTAAGTTCAGGGACTTGAGAATGGAGCAAAAGACGGGTAAACTCACCTCTCTTCCAAAAAGAGATGCCGCTACGTTGAAGAGACAATTATCTCATTTGGAAACATATCTGGGTGGCATAAAATATATGACGGGGTTACCCGATCTTGTAATAATCGTTGATCAGCAAGAAGAATATACGGCTCTTAGAGAATGTATCACTTTGGGAATTCCAACAATTTGTTTAATCGATACAAATTGTGACCCCGATCTCGCAGATATTTCGATTCCAGCTAATGATGATGCTATAGCTTCAATCCGATTAATTCTTAACAAATTAGTATTTGCAATTAGTGAGGGTCGTTCTAGCTATATACAAAATTTTTGATTAATAATTAATAATAAGATTAAGAAATTTTTAGACTTGGTGTGGTGGGTGGATTCATAGATTTATGGAATCGATTATTATATTATTATTATACAATTAAAAAATTGTGCAAAAAGAACAAACAGAAATATTATGTGATGAGTAGGTATTCCAAATAGAAAATGAAAGTAAATAAAGTAAACGGTTGAATCAAAATAATTCCCTTTCAAGTTATATTTTTTTATTTTAGAGGGCAGGGCAATATGAATGTTCTATTAGGTTCCATCAACACGTTAAACAGATTATACGATATATCTGCTGTGGAAGTAGGTCAACATCTCTATTGGCAAATAGGGGATTTTGAAGTGCATGCTCAAGTACTTATTACCTCTTGGGTTGTAATTGCTATCTTATTAGTTTCAACCCTTGTAGTTGTTCGAAATCCGCAAACTATTCCCACTTCCGGTCAAAATTTCTTTGAATATGTCCTTGAATTCATTCGAGACGTGAGCAAAACTCAGATTGGAGAAGAATATGGTCCGTGGGTTCCATTTATTGGAACTCTGTTTCTATTTATTTTTGTTTCCAATTGGTCAGGGGCTCTTTTACCTTGGAAAATTATAAAGTTACCTCATGGAGAGTTAGCTGCACCCACTAATGATATAAATACTACTGTTGCATTAGCTTTACTTACGTCAGTAGCATATTTCTATGCGGGTATTTCAAAAAAAGGATTGGCTTATTTTGGTAAATATATCCAACCAACTCCAATCCTTTTACCGATTAACATCTTAGAAGATTTCACAAAACCCTTATCGCTTAGTTTTCGACTTTTCGGAAATATATTAGCTGATGAATTAGTAGTTGTTGTTCTTGTTTCGTTAGTACCCTTAGTAGTTCCTATACCTGTTATGTTCCTTGGATTATTTACAAGTGGTATTCAAGCTCTTATTTTTGCTACTTTAGCTGCGGCTTATATAGGTGAATCCATGGAAGGGCATCATTGACGAGTTATCGAAATAGTATTTTTTGAGTTTAGACCTCCACAAAGTAGGTGCGGCTCACGATAATCTATTTTTTGAATTAAAAAGAATCAAAAGTATTATCGACCCTCCCAAAAAAAGAAAGATGCAATTGCAATAAGGATAAGGTATAAATAAAATACCTATACGATTTAGTGTAATGTATGTACTATAATAATAAAAGAAAGGGTAGGGGAGTCAAACTAGATGTATATATAATCTAATCGATATAAGACAACTCTTTCCTTTTTTGTCGGTTTCAAAGAATAATTATCTAATCCGATTGAATATAAGACACAACTAATTAGTTTACGGTATGGAAGAAACACATGTATATGTCATATTAGATCTTCACTAGTTATATATGAATATATATCTAAATTTGTCCTGCTATTACTCTAAATTTAGATGGGGATTCAAAAAACAAAGCCCTTCCGTTTCATCTGTTGTAATTGTGAATTGAATATGGAATGACTAAAAAATGAAATAAAGAACGAAGAATTTAAAGAAAGTTTCTTATAAGAATTTAAGATAAGAACATAAATTGTATGTATTCACAAAAAACTACATGGGTAGAAAAGAAAAAAGAAATATCGAAGTAATTTGGATAGTTCAATAAATATTATTATATTATTTCAGTTTGTAATTTCAATTACACTTTGACTAGATAAAGAGAAATATGAAGAATGAAATAATAAAGTCATAATTTCTTGGTTGATTATATTATTAACTATTTCTTTTCTTTATTTTATTTGGAATAGGAGAAACTTATCATGAATCCGCTAATTTCTGCTGCGTCTGTTATTGCTGCTGGGTTGGCTGTTGGGCTTGCTTCCATTGGACCTGGAATTGGTCAAGGCACAGCTGCAGGGCAAGCTGTAGAAGGGATTGCGCGACAACCGGAAGCAGAGGACAAAATAAGGGGTACTTTATTACTTAGTCTGGCTTTTATGGAAGCTTTAACTATTTATGGGCTGGTTGTAGCATTAGCACTTTTATTTGCGAATCCCTTTGTTTAATCTTTTAAAAATAGAAAGATAAAAGTACATGTTCTTTTTTCCGTGGACTTTCTTTACTGATCTTGCTTTTTTTTCAAATTATATTAAGATCTCACTCCTATAATTTTTTCTTCATAACACGGGGGAAGGACGGATTTATGGGTGAGGGATCAACCTACTGATTCGCCTTCTTCCCCCCCTTTTTTAATTTAGAAAGTTTTTAGAAAGTG